AAAATCGAGATAGGTTCCCATCGAATGGGATTCCCCCCTAAAAAATCGGACGTGAAGGTTTCCTCTCATCCGGCTAAAGTAGTTATACCAAATAAAGAAAGGGGTTCTTATTTTTAAACTTTGTTCAAAAAAACCCTACAAAAAGCTACTCCTTACTCAAGTTCCCAGTAAGGACCAATCTTTCATTGATTCATTCTTTTTTGACTTTAACAACTTTCTGAATTACTTTCAAATGGAAATGTGAAATTATTGAGTAGTCTACTTCCCCTCAAATAATGAATCCTCTTAAAGGAATATTTTGGGATTCATAAGGGATTTACTTGTCTATATATCGTTCCATTCGATCTTTTAGGCCCCCACTCACCTCGATGGTTATGCCGTAATGCCCCTTGAAGCATATATGCGATAGATAGACTCCTGTCACCATGACATATTTGTTTGCTTGAACAGAACTTCTCTCTAAAAGAAACGGAATAGCCAATTCGTAGAATTGGTCTTTTTTTTTCACGAGGTATAACGAGCAATTCCTATTTCTCTCTTACGGAATCGGCCATGGATCAATACCCCTTCCATTTGGAAGTATTGAATACGCCCATAATTCTGAGCTTCATGTTACTCCTCCAAAGACACATGTCAGAATCGGGGGCATCCCAATCAGATTGAATGGGATGACAGTTTCTTATTATGAATCTGTAAAATGAAAATTTCGATCAAATCACACATCGCAGTATACTAGGCCTTCTAATTCCTTAAGAGGTTTATCTAAAAGATTCGCAATATAACTAGGAAGACGTTTCAAATACCACACATGAGTCACTGGACATGCGAGTTTGATGTATCCCATTTGATATCTTCGTATCCGAGAATCCACAAATTCCACCCCACATTGTTCACAAAATTTCGGGTCTTCTTTTTCAGCCCTGATTACTCTATAATTTCCACAAGCACAAATTCCACTTTTTATAGGTCCAGAGATTCTTTCACAAAACAATCCATCTCTTTCTGGTTTATTGGTTTTGTAATGAAAAGTATAGGGTTTTGTCACCTCTCCAACTATCTCTCCATTAGGTAGGATTTTGTTGGCCCAAGCCTTTATTTGTTGAGGAGAAACTGGTCCAATTCGAAGTTGTTGATGTTTATACCGATCGATCATAGAATAGAAATTCTGATTCATTCAGATCAAGCTTCCTTCCTATTGATCTGGAAATTCTTCTCAGATACAAGGAAATGATTCAGTTCCAGAGCCAAAGATCGTAGTTCTCGAACGAGCAATCGAAAAGATTCTGGAGCATCCTCTGGGTTAGGTACTGTTCCTCCAATGATCGTAGCACCAAGTACTTCTTGACGAGCTCTAATATGATCAGATTTATAAGTAAGCATCTCTTGTAAAATATGAGCAACACCAAATCCCTCTAGAGCCCAAACTTCCATTTCTCCTACTCGTTGTCCTCCTTGCTTGGCCCTTCCTCTAAGAGGTTGTTGTGTAACAAGTGCGTAATGTCCACTGGAACGCCCATGAATTTTATCATCAACTTGATGAATTAATTTCAGGATATAGGACTTTCCTATTAGAACAGGCTGTTCAAAAGGATCTCCTGTTCTTCCATCAAATATTCTGCTTTTTCCCGGATACTCGGGTTCAAATACCCATGGATTTTTTGTTTGTTTACTGGCTTCATATAATTCAGGAAACACTAGTTTTCTCGACGACTCTTGCTCATATCTCTCATCAAAAGGTGCTATTCTATAATGTCTCTTTAGAAGATCCCCAGCTAACCCGAGTGAGCATTCAAATATCTGTCCCACATTCATTCGTGAGGGTACTCCTAATGGGTTGAAGACCATATCAACAGTTGTTCCATCTTGCAAATAGGGCATATCTTGTCTAGGCAAAATTTTGGAAATGATACCTTTATTCCCATGTCTTCCAGCTACTTTATCACCTACTTTGATTTCACGTTTCTGTGAAATATATACACGAATTAGTTCTGAATTATAACTAGAACCCCCTTTTTTCTGGATCCATCTCACATCAATAACGCGACCCCTTCCACCTATAGGTAGTTTTAAAGAAGTTTCTTTTGCCGTGGATACCTGAATGCCAAGTATGGCTCGTAATAATCTATCCTCGGGGGCATACGAGGATTCGTTCGCTGTTTGAGGCGTTAATTTACCTACTAAAATATCACCTGCTTCTATCCAAGATCCCAGCATCACAATTCCATTTCTGTCTAAATTGCGGAGTAAATGAGCCTCTAAATGCGGTATTTCTTTAGTGATTCTTTCAGGACCTTGTCTTGTCACATGAGTCTTAATTTCATATTTTCGGATGTGAAAAGAAGTATAAATATCTTCATATACCAGACGTTCGCTAATTAGTACTGCGTCTTCAGAATTGTAACCTTCCCATGGCATATGAGCTACTAATACGTTTTTTCCTAAGGCGAGTTCCCCGCTAACCGTAGCCGCACCGTCCGCTAAAATTTGTCCCTTTTTAATGTATTTACCTCGTTGAACCTTAGGTTTTTGATGCATACAAGTGTTTTTGTTAGAACATTGATACATAACTAATGGAATGTTTATAGTGTCGCCATTACTTGAGAAAACAATCTTGTGAGTATCCGTATAAATGATCTTTCCCTCGTGTTCGGCTATAACTGAAAGCCCTGAATCTAGAGCCGTTTGGCATTCCAGCCCAGTCCCAACAATGCACTTCTCGGACCGAGAAAGCGGAACTGCTTGGCGCTGCATATTAGAACTCATTAAAGCCCGATTTGCATCATTATGCTCGATAAAAGGAATAAGGGAAGCTCCAATAGAAAAATATTGGAAGGGAAAAATGCTTCTAAGATGAATCTGTTCCCATGCAATACTTAGGAATTCTTGACGATATCGAGCTGGAACAACCTGTTCTTCCTGAATACCTCGATTCAAGGCCAAAGAATTTCCTGCTGCTATCATATAATATTCATCTCTACTTGGTGATAAATAAATCATCTGCGTCTCTTTTGATTTATCAGATATTTCATAAAACGGACTATCTATAGATCCCCAATGACCAATTCTCACATGAATTGCTAAGGATCCAATAAGACCAACATTGATTCCTTCGGACGTGTCAATTGGGCAAATACGCCCATAGTGGCTCGGATGTATATCTCGTATCCGAAAACTAGCAGTTCGTCCTGTCAATCCTCCAGGACCCAAATAACTCAACTTTCGCCCATGAACGGTTTGTGTCAATGGATTAGTTCGATCCAAAACTTGAGATAAGGGGTGTAGGCCAAAAAACGATTCAAAAGTGGTTGTTAATGAGGTTGAAGTTACCAAATTTTGAGGAGTCGGTATCAATTTATGTCTGATTGCTCCACATATAGTTCCTCGAACCGCATTTTCTAAACGAACAAGAGCCAATCCGAATTGATCCTGTAACAGATCTGCTACAGAACGAATACGTTTATTTTTTAAGTGATTCATATCGTCAAGTGTGCCCATTCCAAATTTCATTCCAATCAAATGATCCGTAGCAGCCAATACATCTCGCGGTAACAAAAATGTATTGTTCTGAGGTATATCAAGATTTAGTCTCCGATTCATATTTCGTCGACCAATCTTTCCTAATTCACACCTTTGTTGAAAAAATTTCTTTTGTAATTCCTTACATAAGGACTCAGAAAATACTGGATCCCCACCTACACAAGCAAATTGTTGATAAAACTCCAAAATAGCATTTTCTTTTGAACCAATCTTTTTTTTCTCCTTATCATTCGGGAAAGACAAGAAAACCTCAGGGTAACAAACATTATCTAGAATTTCTCTTAGATTCGAACCCATAGCTGATGATAGAACTAGAATAGATATTTTTTGTTTCCTACTCACACGGGCCCATATCCTTGCTTTTCTATCAATTTCTAATTCTAATCTTCCTCCCCAATCTGATATTATAGTACTGGTATAGACAGAAATTCCTTTATGGTCCAATTCTGAACGGTAGTAAATACCGGGGCTTTGCAATATTTGATTGATTACAATTCTGTATATTCCATTTACTATAAAAGTTCCCAGGGAATTCATTAGAGGAATGTTTCCAATAAAAACGGTTTGTTCTTGCATATCTCTACCGCTTTTCCAAATTAATCCCGCGGGGACATATAATTCAGAAGAATATGTGAGTGATTCAGACACAGCATCTCTTTCTTTTATCAAGGGTTCTACCAATTGATATCGTTCCACAAATAATTGAAATTCAATTTCTTGATCTGTATCTTCAATTTTTGGAAACTTATCCAATTCTTCCGTCAAGCCTTGATTAATGAACCTACAAAATCCCTCAAATTGGATCTGACTAAATCCAGGTATTGTGGACATTCCCTCATTTCTATTACGGAGCATCTTAATCTTAAGTTTCCTCTTTATAGAATAAATCCCATTATTGTAGTATTGGCTCACTCTTCATCGAACTAACCATCCGGATCGATCTAGTAATGATGGAATGTATATTATGTTTACTGAATCACATGAAATTTGAGCCAACTCCATATCTATATTTTATATGTATGAACGGAGACGAGATGGAGGAATGAAGAGAATTTTCGGCACAAGTTAGAATTTTCGACAGGTACAAATGGAAATGAATTGATAAAACACCCCCCCCAAAAAAAAATCTGCCACTCACATTACACTTATAGAGTCTTATATAGAATATCAAAATTGATCCAATTTCTGCCTATTATTATGATATTACGATCAGATTGGGTACCAAAAAAATAAATGGATTCACGATTTAATCCGCTTTTCTATTCACTAGAGAAGATATTAAATGACAAATTGAAGCACGATAATTCTCTACAGGTATATGTGCATAAGAGAGACCCAACTCGGTATCTATCTGTTCTGTGTAACAATTTTTGTTCTGGGGTTTACATATACACATATATGTTGTTATAATTGAGATTGAAAAGAATTGATTAGTCGTAAATCAATTTTCTTTATGCCATTAA